CCAAATTTTCTTTGTTGAATAATAACTTAATCCTTGAATAAAATTCTTCTTGTAGAAATATCAATAGATATTTCAACCTAGCATTTTCGATTACGAAAAAGAATTAGACCTTGCATTAGTTCAGGAATCCTGACAAGAGATTTTATCTCTAAAAATATGTATATAGGTCTAAATATCTATATTATATAGTAAAGAAAGAATAAAAAAAGCTCTCCTTTTTCTATTGGAATTACATTCTTTCTATTTTTTCGTTCCTATTCTCCTTTCTCATAAAAAGGGATTTTAAAACAAAGTAAAGGATTAGTTCGTTCTTGATAGTTATTTCTTTAATCGGTGGATAGGAGTATACTCTGGATCGGAATCGTGGGGAGTACTTCTTGATCATTTCTACTAATTTAAAGCCCCAATTAAAATTCCTTTTATGCACAGAAATATCCTGTTGGATAACTTACATAATCTCCATTACGACTCCTTTGTGTACCTTGGTGTTCCTAGCCATCCACTCATTTTTGACCAATCTCCTGTTATGGTAATACACGTAGATGTATGGTAATTAATAGTAAAACCTCTATACAGTTGATCTTTTGAACCCGCTTCAAGTCATGATGACTAATCAACCAATATCTTGGGGTAACCAATCTTTACTGCTTATATTTACTTTCATTTAACTCTTGTACATAGGTAATGAGACTCCATTTTTTTACCGCAAATTTATAAGCCGTTTTCTTTCACTCATATAACTATCTGGTTTAGTTCATCAGCCTGAATGATGAATAAAAAAATGAAAATGGATATTCAACTTATTTAACTTCCTTCCTAGAAAGAAAAAAAATAGGAAAAATTGATTTCTTAACGAATCACACGTAGAGATATTGATAACACACATAGAGTTAATGGTATTTCATAACTAATTGATTGAGCAGCAGCTCGGAGACCACCTAAAAAGGAATATTTATTATTTGATCCATATCCTGACATAAGAAGTCCAACGGGAGCAATACTGGAAATGGCAATCCATAAAAAAACACCAATACTTAGATCAGCTAGAACAAGATGATATCCAAAAGGAATTACTGAATAACTTAGTAGAATTGAGATGACTGCTATAGATGGTCCGATACTGAATAAACGATTATCTCCTCTAGATGGAAGAAGATTCTCTTTGAAAAGTAATTTTGTACCATCTGCTAGAGCTTGAAGAATTCCTAAAGGTCCGGCGTATTCAGGTCCAATACGTTGTTGTATCCCTGCAGATATTTCTCTTTCTAACCAAACAATTACTAGTACACCTATTGTGATTCCTAATACAGTAGTCAAAATATAGACAAGCATCCATATGATCCCATAGACCTCTTGTAAGGATTCCAATCTGGAAAAAGAATTGATAGCTTGTACTTCTGTTGTATCAATTATCATTTCAACGATCAACTTCTCCCATAATGATATCTATGCTACCTAGTATCGTCATAATATCAGCCAATTTCATTTTTTTAACTAACTGAGGAAGAATTTGCAAATTGATAAAACCGGGTGGGCGAATTTTCCATCTCCAGGGAAAAACACTCTGATCTCCTATCAGAAAAATTCCCAATTCTCCTTTTGGGGTTTCGACTCTTACATAAAGTTCTTGCTGTGATAATTCAAAAGTCGGAGAAGGTTTCTTACTAATGAATCGATAATCAAAATCATTCCATTCGGGATCCCTTACTCTATCAAAGCGTCGGATTTCTAAATTCTCATAGGGCCCCCCTGGAATTCCTTCTAGAGCCTGTTGAATAATTTTTATAGATTCTGTCATTTCGCTGATTCGTACTAAATAACGAGCTAACGAATCCCCTTCTTTTTGCCATTGTACTTCCCAATCAAATTCGTCGTAACACTCATAATGATCAACTTTACGAAGATCCCATTGTATTCCGGAAGCTCGTAGCATTGGTCCTGATAAACCCCAATTTATTGCTTCTTCTCCGCCAATAATGCCTACTCCTTCAACTCGTTCTAAAAAAATAGGATTCTGTGTAATAAGCTTTTGATATTCAGCAACCCCTGTTAAAAAATAATCGCAAAAATCTAAACATTTATCTATCCATCCATGAGGTAGATCAGCAGCTACTCCTCCGAGACGAAAATAATTATGCATCATTCGCATACCGGTGGCAGCTTCGAATAGGTCATATATCAATTCTCGTTCTCGAAAAATATAGAAGAAGGGGGTCTGTGCCCCAATATCTGCCATAAAAGGGCCAAGCCATAACAAATGCGAAGCTATACGACTCAACTCCAACATAATGACTCTGATGTAGCTCGCCCTTTTAGGTACTTGAATATTGCCTAACTGCTCTGGTGCATTTACAGTTATTGCTTCTGTGAACATAGTAGCTAAATAATCCCAACGTGTTACATAAGGCAAATATTGTATAATTGTTCGGTTTTCTGCAATTTTTTCCATTCCTCTGTGTAAATAACCCAATATTGGTTCGCAGTCAATAACATCTTCACCATCTAGAGTAACGATGAGTCGAAGAACACCATGCATTGATGGGTGGTGAGGACCCATATTGACTATCATGAGGTCTTTTCTTGTAGCTGGTGCAGTCATAGGTTTTTCCCCATTCATTCTTCCATGAATTGCTGAAAGTGAAAAAAAAAAAGAAGTTCATCAAAATTTAAACGATCAAAAAGATTCTTCAAATTAACGAGTTTTTATCTCTCGAATATCCAACTGACCAATTATTTCTTTATAACGTACTCTATTTTTTTTTGACAAATAAGCCAATAGCCGTTGACGTTTTCCCAGAATTTTCCGTAGACCTCTTTGAGATAAATAGTCTTTTTTGTGCAATTCCAAATGTGAAGTAAGTCTCCGTATCTTATTGGTAAAACTGACTACTTGAAATTCAACAGACCCCCTGTTTTCTTTCTTTTCTTCTTGTGAAGTAACGGAAATGAATGAATTTTTGACCATAAAAGAATTTCCTCCTCCTTTTTTTACTTTACAGATATGTAATTTTATCGATCAGAAATAATAATGCCAGTAATTTGAATGTGATATACATAATGATCTTAATTTCTTTATCGACTCCTAATTTTATCAATTAAAATGAATTAATCAAATTGGATTCGAATAGGGATACAAAAGGATGGTACGTTTTTGCATTCACAAAAGCGAATAATTTATATTTAAACCGAAAATGAAGAAGATTTTGTTGATTCAATTCACTTTTTATCTAATTGATACTTTATTGATGTATATTAGAATGGGATGTAAGACAAGGTATGTGTACATCTGTTTACTTTCATATACCATATACGGTATAGGATATATAGGAAAAATACGGTATTTCCATTAACCAATTTTCAATCGTGGATACATACGTAGTCTTAACATATTGATACGACTGCCATTATTCGTATCAAACCAATAGCGATTCATACAAGCTAAATCTTCTAATCGATAATTCGGCCAAAGAAAGAACTTTAATTGAATTAATTCATTTTTATCACTATCAAGATGTTTACTTTCATCCAAAAATGGACTCCAGTTTTTTACGTTGTTCTCGTTACAAAATACCGGATTTCTATTCACACCATTTTTATTCGTTGAACTGAAACAAATTAAAATTCTCAATTCTCTACGACGTCTAGATGATAAAATATTTTCAGGAACAAGTAAATTCGAATGATTTTTATCTCTATTTCCAGTCATTCTTTGATGTTTTGAAATAGATTCATCAAAATTCTTCTTATCAACATATCCTCGTTCTCGATATCTTTGATTAATTTGGCGTTTACTCTTATGAACCAATGAAATACCTATGGTTTGATACATAATAAATTGTCCATCATTTTTTACAGACAGACGAACCGATTCGATAATCAATATCCCTTTTTTCATCAATTCTGTAAGAGGTAAATTCTTCTGAATCAGCATTATATTCAGACTCATTTCTCTTCTTTGAATAGCGGATATAGTAATTTTTCTTGGGTTTCTCAGTCTAAGCAGGAGACAATATACCTTAATATTATTGATCATTCTTTGATTCAAAGCATCGTCCCATCTCAATTGAAAAAGCAAATATCGTTTCAGGAAGAAATTGAGTTCTGCTTCCGTGTTGCTCTTGTATTGTTTTTTCGTTTTACGTTTTTTCATGTCTGATCGCGCATAATCTTCTTCAATATCTTTTTGTTGGTTTGAGAGAAGGGATCCAAGATTTCTTTGGTTTTGTGCATCTGAACCACGATCTCGTCGATCTGCGGGTTCTTTTTCTTCTTGATTTCGATTCTTTAATTCAAAAGATTTTTTTTCTTCATTCGATGGTATAAAAAAATTCCCTTTTGGCTTTCCATTGACGTTTTTATTTTCACTAACATTTTCATTTATATTCAAATTTAAAAGAAGTAATTTTCTTGGTATAATCCATGGTTTCATTTTATATGCATTATAAAGTAGCACAAATTCGGGGAAGAACCAAAGTTCCAGATTGGATATAGGACAATTTAGTATTTCTTCATTCATTCCCATCCAATCAAAAAAGATTTTTTTATGATTGGGTGGATTGATTTCTAGATCTTGATGAATTGTAAGATAAAAAAGACCTTTCTTATCAATTTTATCAATTATTGGGTAATTATTAGTTCCAATCTTAGTTTTTTTATTACTGTTGGAATCGATTTTGATCCAGGCCTCAATATTTACTTTTTTTCTAAGACAAAACTTGAGAATTTTCCAATCAAAATATTTTCTATCTGGATTTTTTTCCATATACATAATATCACCTCTTCCTAGATAATTATTGATAGGAATACCCCCCCATTTATCAACTAATTTGCCTTTAGGTGTGTTGTAATTATAAGAAATCTTTTGATTCGTAGTTACTTGTAATGGTGATCCATAAACAGAAATATATGAGTTCCTCTTAGTTTCATAATTAATAGATTGATATGATAAAAGATCATATTTAAAGTATTTTTGAAAATTATCTTTTTGATTCGATAATGAATATACTTCAGAATTTTTTTGTTTTTTGTAATAAAGTAATTGGTTTTTTTCATATGAATTCCATTTCTTTAAATCTTTCTTTTGAGCTGTACGACATTGATTGACTCTATTTCGCCATTTTTGTGGGATTAATCTAGACCATCTAATCTGAGATAAATCGTATTGATAATGACCTCTTAACCAGTTTTTCCATTGATTCGCTCCATAACTCCGAAATTTCTTATATCTTAATTCAGAATGAATTATTCCTTGTGTTCCAAAAGAATCCTTTATCTCAGTCTTAAGAAAAAAAGATGTTCCGTGATATTGAAGAACAGATCTTAATTTATCCAAGTGGGTTTGGGATAAATTGTAAAATACATATGCTTGTGACAAGGCGGATAAGTCACAAAAAATCGGTGAATTCCTTTTACTATTACTAATATTATAAAGTGACTTTTTTATAGTCGAAATAAAGTGAATTGTATTTTGATTTGTTTTATTAATTCTTTCTTGATTTGTTTCATTAGTGTAAATGTATTTATCAATCATTTTTTTTGTTGATTCAAGAAAAAGTTGTATATTGATTTGGGGAATATTAATGATACACCGAAAGACATCTATGTAGATTCTTTCAATGAAAATTTTTATAAAATAATGTAATTTACTGATTAATCGAGCATTTCTTCTTTTTAATATTTGCCAAATATTTTTTAGTGATTCTAGTCTTTTGGCATTATAAGTTGTTTTGTTAGAATTAATATTTATTCCTGGAGTTACTTTTTTTTTGTCGTTTGTAATTTTTTCTATTTGATTTCTAATTGTGCGTGTTCTATCAGTCAGATCCTTCAGTTTTTTTTCTGTCAGGGAATAATTTGTCCAATCTGTAGATCGAATTTGATTAAACGATTCATGAATTATCTGATTGTTGATTATCGAATCTTTTTCTTTTTTAGTTTCACTTAATTCATATACTTCTCTCAATCTAAATAACAGAATTTGATTTACTTTTGAAAGTACTTTTCTTATTCTTTTTATAAATAGAACACTTTTGATGACCCAATTTTTTGTTTCTTTTGAGACTGTTAGAAAAAAGTTTGTTCTTCCCTTTAAAACTCTTAAAACTATAAAATATTTCTTTTTCAATTTTGTAATTTTTTTTTTGAGTTCTTTAAAAATGGGCTCAAAAAAAGAAGGTCTTTTTCGGGGAGAACCAAAAGGAAGTTCAGCTTCCATTCCCCAAACCGTTAAAAAACAAAAATCATCTTTTTTTTTTATTTTTTTCATTAGATCTCTATGAGAGGTTTGCAGCTTAGATCTGTGCCAAGGTTTCAGACAGAAAGGAAATAGGATTTTTATCTGAATACCGTCTGTTAACCAATTTTTCGGAAATTCGGTTTCTGATAATTGAACACCATTATAGGTACATTTAACATGCATTTCTCTATTCCATTCCTGTAAATCCTTAGACCATTCAGGAAGTTGCAATAATAACATACGACCCATATTTTTAGCTACTATCAATAAAGGTAAAATAATATATTTTCTAAGAATCGATTGAGTTATTAACATAGAGCCTCTTATTACTTGTGCAAATGGAATGGTATCCCAGGCTTCTGCTATTTCTATCCGTGCTTTTTCCTTTCTTTTGTTCTCTTCTTTTTTGTCCTTCTCTTTTTTCTCTCCTCTTTTTGTCTGTTCTTCTGTATAATCTAGAATTTTGAATTCTGTCCCTTTTCCCATCCAATTTCTAAAAATTAGTTTCATTAGTCCGGAGATATCAAACGAAAAAAGGGGGGATTTGTTTATTCTGTCCAAAAAAAGGGGGGAATGCACATTTGCTTGAAACAGTTCCCAAATAACTATTTTCCGCATTTGACTACGCATTGAACCTTTGATTATATTTCGACGAAAATCCGATTGTTGTGAATAGCGTATCAAAGCCACTTCGTCTGTTTGATCAGCATTATTAGTATCTTTGGTATTGGGATCGACGTTTTGCTTTTTACTAGTAAAAATGACTACCCGTTTGGCTTTTCTTGAGCGAATCTGATGATCCACCGGCACGCCTTCTTGATTTTCTCCTGACTGTTGTTCCAAATCAGTTATTAATTTGTATGACCATCGAGGGATTTTTTTACTGATTTCGTTTATTCCAATAGAGTTTTTTCTAATTTTTTGATCATTAGGATCAGTTATAATTGCATTGAATAAAAATTTCAAAAATTTTGTTCCATTTTCGGAATCAATTCGTCCTTGTTCTTGTTTTGAAAAGAAAGAAAATCTTTTCCAATTGAAACTCGATCTTGATTCTCTAGCAAATTTAGTAATTAAACTTGAGAAATGGGAAATTTCTGTGGAGAATGGTTTTCTATCAAATGGATCTATTTTCTGTTCAAATTCTCGACAATCAGTATTAGGAAGAAGAATACCATGAATCTTATTTATTCCAATTGTCTCTATAAAATTTTCTATTGAAGATTCATTTATGATTGAAATTGAAGGTGAAAACCATTTTTTGA